ATTAACGATCGGGAATCGTCGAGGTATTTGTTCAAATAGGTATAATCCATGTAATCGAAGAAACTATCAAAATGAAACGGTTGACGATAATAAGTATACGAAAGAGAAAGAACCCTATTTTTGTAGTTCCTATGATGCACTTGGAGCTTATCGGCAGAAACGAATCAATTTAGATAGTCCTTTGTGGCTCCGGTGGCGACTCGATCAACGTGTCATTGCCTCAAGAGAAGTTCCCATCGAAGTTCAATATGAATCTTTGGGTACCTATCATGAGATTTATGGGCACTATCTAATAGTAAGAAGTGTAAAACTAATAGTAAGAAGTGTAAAAAAAGAAATCCTTTGTATATACATTCGAACAACTGTCGGTCATATTTCTTTTTATCGAGAAATAGAAGAAGCCATACAAGGGTTTTGTCGGGCCTACTCATACGATACCTAAGCTAAGTAATTATGTGATACCGTGGGAATTCGGTTCTCTACGGCTCAACCGGTATCATAATTCCTGAATTTCTACGTGAATCAAGATCGAGGAAAGGAAGTCTTCAAATCACTGACTCAAACCCATTGTCGAATCCTACTCAGCGGAATATGGAGGTACTTATGGCAGAACGGGCCGATCTGGTTTTTCACAATAAAGTGATAGATGCAACTGCCATGAAACGACTTATTAGCAGATTAATAGATCACTTCGGAATGGCATATACATCGCACATCCTGGATCAAGTAAAGACTCTGGGTTTCCAGCAAGCCACTGCTACATCCATTTCATTAGGAATTGATGATCTTTTAACAATACCTTCTAAGGGATGGCTAGTCCAAGATGCTGAACAACAAAGTTTGATTTTAGAAAAGCACCATCATTATGGGAATGTACACGCGGTAGAAAAATTGCGTCAATCCATTGAGATATGGTATGCTACAAGTGAATATTTGAGACAAGAAATGCATCCTAATTTTAGGATGACTGATCCTTCTAATCCAGTCCATATAATGTCCTTTTCGGGAGCTAGAGGAAATGCATCTCAGGTACACCAATTAGTAGGTATGAGAGGATTAATGTCGGACCCCCAAGGACAAATGATTGATTTACCCATTCAAAGCAATTTACGCGAAGGACTCTCTTTAACGGAATATATAATTTCCTGCTACGGAGCCCGCAAAGGAGTTGTGGATACTGCTGTACGAACATCAGATGCTGGATACCTCACGCGTAGACTTGTTGAAGTAGTTCAACACATTGTTGTGCGTAGAACAGATTGTGGCACTATCCGAGGTATTTCCGTGAGTCCTCGAAATGGGATGACGGAAAAAATTTGGATCCAAACACTAATTGGTCGTGTATTAGCAGACGATATATATATGGGTCTACGATGCATTGCCACTCGAAATCAAGATATTGGTATTGGACTTGTCAATCGATTCATAACCTTTCGAGCACAATCAATATATATTCGAACCCCCTTTATTTGCAGGAGTACATCTTGGATCTGTAGATTATGTTATGGTCGGAGTCCCACTCATGGCGACCTGGTCGAATTGGGAGAAGCAGTAGGTATTATTGCAGGTCAATCAATTGGGGAACCAGGGACTCAACTAACATTAAGAACTTTTCATACCGGTGGAGTATTTACAGGTGGTACTGCAGAACATGTACGAGCTCCTTCTAATGGAAAAATAAAATTCAATGAGGATTTGGTTCATCCCACACGTACACGTCATGGACATCCTGCTTTTCTATGTTATATAGACCTGTATGTAACTATTGAGAGTCAGGATATTCTACATAATGTGAATATTCCACAAAAAAGTTTTCTTTTAGTTCAAAACGATCAATATGTAGAATCAGAACAAGTGATTGCTGAGATTCGCGCTGGAACATCCACTTTCAATTTTAAAGAGAGGGTTCGAAAACATATTTATTCTGACTCAGAGGGAGAAATGCACTGGAGTACCGATGTGTACCATGCGCCTGAATATAGATATGGTAATGTTCATCTCTTACCAAAAACAAGTCATTTATGGATATTATCAGGAGGTCCGTGCAGATCCAGTATAGTCACTTTTTCGCTCCACAAGGATCAAGATCAAATGAATGTTCATTCTCTTTCTGTCGAACGGAGATCTATTTCTGACCTCTCAGTGACTAATGATCGAGTGAGACACAAATTGTTTAGTTCGGATCCTTCCAGTAAAAAAGGGCAGGGGATTCTTGATTATTCAGGACCTGATCGAATCATATCTAATGGTCATTGGAATTTCCTATATCCTGCCATTCTCCACGAGAATTCTGATTTATTGGCGAAAAGGCGAAGAAATAGATTCATCATCCCATTCCAATATGATCAAGAACGGGAGAAAGAACTAATGCTCCGTTCTGGTATCTCGATTGAAATACCCATAAATGGGATTTTACGTAGAAATAGTATTCTTGCTTATTTCGACGATCCCCGATACAGAAGAAGTAGTTCAGGAATTACTAAATATGGGACCATAGAGG